AATAAAGAATCGATTCTAACAAATAGAAAAAAACCTAAAACCAAAAAGAAGAATAGAGTAATAAATAAACAGAGTCTTCTTTTCTTAGTCGAAACGCCTCGTAATCTTCAACCAATTCTGTGCTTCAATATAATTACCAGGAGTAAGCGCTATAGCTTGTTTCCAATACTCGGCGGCTTGGTCGAACCAAGCCTCCGCAATTTCGGAATCTCCCTGTCGAATGGCCTGCTCTCCCCGGTCGGAATAGGACTATCAATTCCTTCCCTTAGAACCGTACTTGAGGGTTTCCTACCTCATACGGCTCCGCAATCAATTCTTTTGACTTTTCGTTTTTTTGTTCATTTATCCTATCTAATCCATTCAAAGAGATGTCCGATAGATCTATCCCAGTTATTTAGGATTAACTAAAAGAGGTGAATTCTATGAGTTTTAAACTTTCTTTTTTATTAATTTAATGATTGATTTTCATTTGAGTTTTATCTCTTTTCCCATCCTCCGAAGAACAAAGCACGGGTCTTTTCGCTATTATTTTCTTTTTATCCTACTAATTGTATTAAAGGTAACTATCTCGGTTTCATAGAGAAATGGATATAGAATCTTTGAAAAAGACTTTTCTTTTATTCTTATTCATTTTATTCCTATTCATAAGAAGGAAAAGAAAAGCCTTACTATCTTTGGGATCTGATGCTACACCGCTGCTCATACCTTAATCTTAGGGGGTCGGCTCGATTACATAAGCGGATTCCTAACTTTTTTATCATATCAGAGATAAGTAATAAGTAAACAGTTCTTATTGCATCGGCTCGGCTCAAAACCTCGCAAATTGATCCTTACGGCGCTTCCTCTCTCAATTAGATCCTTTATCCATAGAATCAAGTATCTAGGCATATCTTTTTTTTCATATTTCAACTTCTACGAAGTTTCTTTCCTTGCTACAGCTGATAAAAATCGTTGTTTTGGACGATGCATACGTAACAAGCCTTTTTTTGTTCTAGTATTAAATAGTGGCTTTGCTCTTAACTTTCTTTCCTTTTTTTCCTCTTTCTATAGTGGAGATAGCCGCACGTAATGACAGATCACAGCCATATTATTAAAAGCTTGTGGTAAGAATGGGTTTCGCTCTAGTGCCCGAAAATAATATTCCAAAGCTTTCGTATGCTCTCCGTTACTTGTGTGGATAAGGCCTATATTATAGAGTATATAGCTTCGATCATAGGGATCCATTTCTAGTCGCATCGCTTCATAATAATTCTGCAAAGCTTCTGCATAATTTCCTTCGGATTGAGCCGACATCCGTTACGGTCGTCATTCGATTTCAAGATTCAAGAATCTCCGTTCCAAAACCGTACGTGAGATTTTCATCTCATACGGCTCCTCCCTTCATTTTTGTGTATAATGAGAGTGCTAAAAGGAATCAAAAAGGATTGAAATTGTCTCATTATTAAATGAGCAGGGCTAGTGTTTTTACAAGAAATCTCTAGCCAACCCCCCTTTAAAAGAGTTTTTCTTAACATCAAGCGTGTTGGTACTAGATAAAAAAAGGGTAATTCTAAAAATTTCTTTGTCCTCAACGCTCACAAATTCCTGGTAATTGGGCACTTCAACAGTCTTCGATGGTTATACGTGTATACAAAGTACGAACGAGATGGATGTTTCTTGTCCCAACCATTCGTCTTTGTCCCGATCCCGAATAAGGGCAAGGGCTAATTTCTAACAAAATTTTCGTGTTGTTGATTCCTAGACGTAGTGCTTCTTCCCCTATGTCGCCTATTGGGACTAGTCGAATCAGATGGGCTTCCCCCCAGAATAGAACCCACATAGGTCTAACCTTTCGCTCAATACTAGAATCAATCGACAATTGAAGCACCTAAGGTTGCATTAATCGGGGATACACGACAGAAGGAATTGTTATTATATTATTTAAAAACTTCACCTTCAGCAAGCGTAGATTTCTTTCAAGAATCCTTTTTCTTTCTATCCCGAATACATGTGTCTTTCTCCTAAGGACGGGGGCGATAAAAAAAGAATCAAATCACACCATCTCTGTAATAGGTAAATGCCTCCCTTTCTCCTGAGGTTGTCGGAATTATTCGTAATAAGATGTTGGCCACAATTGAAAAGGTCTTATCAATAAAATTTCCATTTATCCGTGATCTAGGCATAGAGAGCAATCCGTTCTATAATTCTTTTCATTACCTCTCGCGAGAAAACGATCCCACAAACAAAGGAATTGTACAACGCAAAATAACATAAAAAGAAAAAATATTGGAATCCCATTCACTTTCACCCCCATCACATCATCACATGGAGTGGTATAAAAATCAATGGAACTTCTCCGATTTCAGCGAAGTTGAATCATTCTATGACGAAAATAGAGCAACCACCCGCTCTTTGTTGGGTGCATAAGCAAGTATACAATCAAATGTCAAATATATAAATTACTGGGATTTCCTTTTGAATTTATAATAGAGCTATGGGCTAAGGGGTTGTTGTTGGGAGATCTAAGACGGGAAAGGAAGTCATTTGTCTTTTCTAATGGAAATGGAATTTTAGTCTAAATAGAATCATCATCTAAATCTAAAGGTATCCATTAACCAGAGCCATCGTATAAAAAAAAGATAGACCCCGATTCGTGCCCCATTCATTGATTAAATTCGGTAAAAATATCATAAAAAAAAATAGGGTAGGAGCATTCTCTTCGCAAACAAAGATCAATAGATATACCTTGTGTTTTTAACAGTTTTTCACAAAAAATACCGGCATTTCACAGGCTCAAAAAAAGGGCTCTCCTTTGATGAAAGGCTTTCTTTCTATTTTTACATAGATAGTTGAATTTGTTGTCCGGGCCCACCTAACAAAACAACCCAATTTCAGCGACTCGCTGTTTATTCGATTTCGGGGCCATAATCGTTGTGTAGGAGAGATGGCCGAGTGGTTCAAGGCGTAGCATTGGAACTGCTATGTAGACCTTTGTTTACCGAGGGTTCGAATCCCTCTCTTTCCGCCCATTAAGAAATTTTAATGGTGATAATGTATCAAATCAAATAACAATGGATACCATTATTCCAAGAATTCGCCCTTTCTATAGATTCTTTTTTCCTAATTTCTGTGGCATTAGGAAAATGCTTGAAAGAACATACAAGGATAAAAATTTCTTTACTGATCCATGCCATGATACATGAATGAGAGAAAAACCTCCGATCTCTTTAACTCCGTGCCCGCGAAAGGAGAGGGGCAAAAGGGCCCGAAACCCTGTTTTGTTGTTATCTTAGTTAGGGTTAAATCTGACGAGAATAATATTCTACGACCAACAATTCGTTTATTTTCAAACCGACCCATTTACTATCTATTATTTGATTGACTAAGCCCTTATATTGGAGTGGCTGAGTAGTCAAATGATTTGCTAATTTCCTCCGGGGGGATGAATTAAGAGAATTTTGAAGATAATTTTGAATCAGAGTTCTTGATTTTTCTTTCTCCCTTGCTGTAATAATATCTCGGGGTTTGCAGCGATAACTTGGTATATCAACTATGCGGCCATTTACTAAAATATGTCTATGATTCACTAATTGGCGGGCTTGAGGAATAGTAGAAGCCATACCCAATCGAAAGAGGATATTATCCAAACGCATTTCAAGTAATTGTAGTAAAACTTCACCTGTTGGCCCCTTGGCTTTTCCGGCGATACGAACGTATTTAAGTAATTGGCGCTCTGTAAGACCATAATGAAAACGTAATTTTTGTTTTTCTTCTAAACGAGTATGATATTGAGATTTTTTCTTAAAGCGGGGGGGGGTAGGGTCTCTAGGCTCTTTACTAGTTAGTCCCGGTAAAGCTCCCAGGCGGCATATTTTTTTGAAACGAGGTCCTCGGTAACGCGACATAAAAACTCCCCTTTTATTTAAACTTCAAAAACCTAAAAAAAATTAAAAATGAACTCAATGATAAATGAGGCGAAAGCGTTGAAGTATTGTATTACTATTCCATTGTAGTACAAAGAATAATGAGATGAAGTCTAGCAATATTCGGATCTTTGTATTTTATACATTAAATGAAAAAAGGTAGCCCTTTGGGTTTGTTTTGCGGGGATCTAACTCCTTCGATCTAAAAAAAGCCGGCTATCGGAATCGAACCGATGACCGTCGCATTACAAATGCGATGCTCTAACCTCTGAGCTAAGCGGGCTAAACTAACAAACAGAAATTTTATATGCATAGGAAGTCCGTAAACAGCGGGGCCTTGGCTATTAAAATGAACTATTCAATTCATTCTTAGCTATTCAGAATTAATAGAAAATAGAATAAAAGAAAAAGAATATATAATAATAAAATGCAAATAAATATTTGATATTATAGAACAGAGCATACCAATTCATATAACAATTAATAGAAAAAAGTGGTCGGTATAGTCTAAAATGGGTCGTTATTTCTCCATTATACCAATAATCCATATCTTCCTTTTCATTAGAAAAAAAAAAGAGGTAAGATTTTCTTTTTCATTTAATTGAATAATTGAATTCAAACGGGTATTTTCCTTTTTTTGAATTTCTTTTTTTTATTTTTATATTGAATTCTATTTCATTACGTATTCAATTCGAAATTAATGGCAAAGCTGGTTATAGCAATTAACTAAAACATGGTTAAATCTTAAAATCTTAACCAGTTCTATATCCTACCGTATTCATTATTAATTCTATTATTGTATATAAATTTGCGTCTTATATAGTATCAAATAAATTATCAAATTTATTTGTATACTCTAACGCTAATTTTTTTCTTTTTATAATAAAGAGTAAATCCATTCTAATCTATTCTAATAGATTAATATTTCATTTTTTTTTATGTTATATAGCATAGCATTTCCCCTAAGGAAAGATAAAAAAAAAGAAAGAGCGGACCGTTCGAGTATTCAAAATGAGATCTCAAAAATGAGAGAAAGGAAGCATATATACCTTGGGTAATATATGGATCTATTCATATAGGTTGAGTTGCGGGAAAAGA